AAGATCCCAAGAAACAGTCACTATATGGGTGGATCGATCATATAGTTGTAGCAACTGAAATTTTTTCCATAAAAAAGAAATCTGATTATGGTCTGTAAAACAAAAATAAAGGGATGTGGATAAATGGAAGGATGATAGAAAGAGAGAACAAAAATATCAATGATATATGATTCCAATATGTATGGTCTATGAATCAACTCATAAAAGGCAGTGTGATAAAGCATTAATACTGATATAATCAATACTGATATAAATATATAAATGAAATATAAATAAATAAATAAAATAATATAAAAAAAAAAAAAAAAAAATAATAAAGAATAAAGAGCCTCGGGTTAATAAAAACTGAGGAGATTGACTCGGGAACGAATTTTGCCGGAAGCTCCATTGCAGAGTTCAGGCCTAACCATTAATGGAGAAGCTATGGGAACGACGAAACCTGTGACTGCATAGGATTCTATTGAAAACGAATCCTAATAATTCATTGGGTGGGATGGCGGAACGAACCAAGAAAAAATTGATTTATTCTGAGAGGTGTCATGAATTGACTGACCCTACGAATGAAAGAGTCAATATTCGCCCGCGAAACCTTTATTTATTGGATTACAATTTTTGGCGCGTTCGATAGAGGTAAAAATAAGGATTCATTATATTCTACGTTATATTCTAAAAAAAGAAGCATTTTTTATATTTTCTATATCTAATAATATACACGTCCGGCTGTATATTTTGTATATACATCTTCCTTTGTAACAAATTACATATGTAACAAATTAAATATCAATAAACGCCATTCATTACTTATAATTACTTATATTATTATTTATTAATTACTTATATTATTATTTATTATTATAAATATTTATAAATATAATTATTATAATTATACATGTGTATCTGTAATATTATTGAATCGTTTCATTCGCGAGGAGCTGGATGAGAAGAAACTCTCATGTCCGGTTCTGCAATAGAGATGGAATTAAGAAACAACCATCAACTATAACCCCAAAAGAACCAGATTTCGTAAACAACATAGAGGAAGAATGAAGGGAATATCTTGTCGAGGCAATCATATTTGTTTCGGCGGATACGCTCTTCAGGCGCTTGAACCCGCTTGGATCACAGCTAGACAGATAGAAGCGGGGCGGAGAGCAATGACACGATATGCGCGTCGTGGTGGAAAAATATGGGTACGTATATTTCCCGACAAACCTGTTACAGTAAGACCTACGGAAACACGTATGGGTTCGGGAAAGGGATCCCCCGAATATTGGGTATCTGTTGTTAAACCGGGTCGAATACTTTATGAAATGGGCGGAGTATCAGAAACTATAGCCAGAGCAGCTATTTCAATAGCTGCGTGCAAAATGCCTATACGAACTCAATTTGTTATTTCACGATAGGGATGTAGAACTAAACAAAAGGGATATTGAGGATGAAAAAACAACCGCAGGTTTATTCTGGACGGACAATATTTCTTTTTTTCCTTCATCCTTTGCATTGAAATAACAGATTCAAATAAAAAATATATGATTCAACCTCAGACCCTTTTGAATGTAGCGGATAACAGCGGAGCTCGAGAATTGATGTGTATTCGAATCATAGGAGCTGGTAATCACCGATATGCTCATATTGGTGACGTTATTGTTGCTGTAATCAAAGAAGCAGTGCCAAATATGCCTCTAGAAAGATCAGAAGTCATTAGAGCTGTAATTGTACGTACATGTAAAGAACTCAAACGTGACAACGGTATGATAATACGATATGATGACAATGCAGCGGTCGTCATTGATCAAGAAGGAAATCCAAAAGGAACTCGAGTTTTTGGTGCGATCGCTCGGGAATTGAGACAGTTGAATTTTACTAAAATAGTTTCATTAGCTCCCGAGGTATTATAAATACTAGTAGATGACACTATGATATAGTAGGCTACCTGAAATAGATCTAATTAATAGATTGTGTCTCACGCATATACTTTTTAAAATTTAATAATTCAAAAAAAAAAGAAAGAAAAAAGGAAACATGTTGATTATATCAAAATTAGGAGGCACAAAAAATTATAGTTCGTTATGGGTAGGGACACTATTGCCGATATAATAACTTCCATAAGAAATGCTGACATGAATAAAAAAGGAACGGTTCGAATAGCATCTACTAATATCACCGAAAACATTGTTAAAATACTTCTACGAGAAGGTTTTATTGAAAATGTTCGGAAACATCAGGAAAATAAGAAATATTTCTTGGTTTCAACCCTGCGACATAGAAAGACTAGGAAAGGAATATATAGAACCGTTTTAAAGTGTATCAGCCGACCCGGTTTACGAATTTATTCCAACTATCAACGAATTCCTAAGATTTTAGGTGGAATGGGAATTGTAATTCTTTCTACTTCTCGAGGTATAATGACAGATCGAGAAGCTCGACTAGAAAGAATTGGAGGAGAAATTTTGTGTTATATATGGTGATCCTCCTCCTCTGGTATCCTAATTTTATCTCTAACTTCCCATTTGTGAAATAGAGAGGAAAAGTGAGTTATATACCTCTTCCTTCATTAGTTGATACTTCAAGGGGGTTACCTGGAATGAAAGAACAAAAATTGATTCATGAAGGTTTAATTACTGAATCACTTCCCAACGGTATGTTCCGGGTCCGTTTAGATAATGAAGATCTAATTCTAGGTTATGCTTCAGGGAGGATCCGACGCAGTTTTATACGGATACTACCAGGAGATAGAGTAAAAATTGAAGTAAGTCGTTATGATTCAACCAGAGGACGTATAATTTATAGACTTCGCAACAAAGATTCGAACGATTAGGTGATTTTTTAAACATTCCTTTCATGGGGACACAATTCGAAGTTAAAAAAAAAAATATATTCAAGAAACTTATTTTCTTCAAAAGGGTAGATTCAGAATTAAGGTAAGGAATAAGAAATATGAAAATAAGGACTTCTGTTCGTAAAATTTGTGAAAAATGTCGACTGATCCGTAGGCGCGGACGAATTATAGTGATTTGTTCCAATCCGAGACATAAACAGAGACAAGGGTAATCTTTCTAAAAAAGAACTTTCTTTTCTAAAGGGGGGGACCCATGTAAGAATAAAAGATCTGTTTTAACATGAAATGGATATCTCCGTATCTTTTCTTTCTGTATATTTCTGACTCATATTTATGAGACAATAAAATATGACAAAAGCTATACCAAGAATTGGTTCACGTAGGAATGGACGTATTGGTTCACGTAAGAATGTACGTAGAATACCAAAAGGAGTTATTCATGTTCAAGCGAGTTTCAACAATACCATTGTAACTGTTACAGATGTACGAGGTCGGGTGGTTTCTTGGGCCTCCGCGGGTACTTCTGGATTCAAAGGCACAAGAAGAGGTACACCCTATGCTGCTCAAGCCGCAGCGGTAAACGCTATTCGTACAGTAGTTGATCAGGGTATGCAACGGGCAGAAGTTATGATAAAAGGCCCTGGTCTCGGAAGAGATGCAGCATTACGAGCCATTCGTAGAAGTGGTATACTATTAAGTTTAGTACGTGATGTAACACCTATGCCACATAATGGGTGTCGACCACCTAAAAAAAGACGTGTGTAGAAATAAGAATTAAAGAGATTTCAAGAGAAATAAATGATTCAATGATCTGATAAAATATTATAATAATACTCATTATAGTATGGTTCGAGAGGAAGTAGTAGGATCCACTCGAACACTACGGTGGAAATGTGTTGAATCAAGAGTAGACAGTAAGCGTCTTTATTATGGTCGTTTCATTCTGTCCCCGCTTATGAAAGGTCAAGCCGATACCATAGGTATTGCCATGCGAAGGGCTTTACTTGGAGAAATAGAAGGAACATGTATCACACGTGCAAAATCTGAGAAAGTAGCACATGAATATTCTACGATAGTAGGTATTGAAGAATCAGTACATGAAATTTTACTAAATTTGAAAGAAATTATATTGAGAAGTAATCTGTATGGAGTTATAGACGCATCCATCTGCGTCAAGGGACCTAGATACGTAACCGCTCAAGATATCATCTCACCACCTTATGTGGAAATAGTTGACACGACACAACATATAGCTAACCTGACGGAACCAATTGATTTGTGTATTGAATTACAAATCAAGAGGGATCGCGGATATCGTATGAAATCCGCAAATAACTCTCAAGATGGAAGTTATCCTATAGATGCTGTATCCATGCCTGTTCGAAATGCGAATCATAGTATTCATTCTTATGGGAATGGGAATGAAAAACAAGAGATACTTTTTCTAGAAATATGGACGAATGGAAGTTTAACTCCTAAGGAAGCACTTTATGAAGCTTCTCGTAATTTGATTGATTTATTTATTCCTTTTCTACATGTGGAGGAAGAGGACATTAATTTCGAAGAAAATAAAAACAGGTTTCCTATACCCCTTTTTACCTTTCAAGATAGATTAACTAATCTAAAAAAAAACAAAAAAGGAATTCCATTAAAATGTATTTTTATTGACCAATCAGAATTGCCTTCCAGAACCTATAACTGTCTCAAAGGGTCCAATATACATACATTATCGGACCTTTTGAATAACAGTCAAGAAGATCTTATGAGAATTGAATTTTTTCGAATAGAAGATGTAAAACGGATATTGGACACTCTACAGAAGTATTTCGCAATTGATTTATCTAAGAATAAGTTTTAATTTTAAATCCATTGTAATTATTTCATCTTCTTTTTATAATAGAAAAAAAAATTAGAAAGAAAAAAAGAATAAAATTAGTTTTGAATCTTTGGCACGATCCGTATTTTCCCGGAATGGATCATAATAAAATTAAATTAATGTCTCTAGGGAATAATCACTTCAAAGTAAATCTTCCCTAGATACCTACATCATGGTATTTAACAGTTGAATCAATTTGAAAAAGACCTAAAGTTAGGGATTTATCAATAGGTAATGTTGCTCCAATACCTAACCAAAGAGCTACTACGGTACCGATCAAAAAGA